CGCCAAATCCATCATTATTGTATACTATTTTATATGTATGGCGCAACCCAATCCGTTTTTTGTTTTGAAAGTTTCGCATTACTTACTTTCTTTCTTTGTAATTTGTAAAGTAAATATATAAATAGATAAATAATAAGAAATTAACGCTTGAGAGTGATATATGTTATAGTTGTATATGTAAATCCTAGATGTGAAAATAGAATAGTAAATAGAATAGTAATATGAATATGCGGAATTTATCAATCAACAAAAAGGTATAAATATAAATAATTTGATTGATTTTTTTATTCAAAGAATAAATAAGTGTAAATATAAATGATGAAATAAGAAACAACGGCCAATGTCATAAAAATGATGAATCATAAATAGAGTTTAGGTTCGAATTCCATAGATAATATGAATGGGATTGTCTATAATGATAGAGAAATACAACATCTCCGCATATATAATTCTTATTCATCTACTTTGATATATATTATATTAATAATATATTTATTTTTAAAAATGGGTTGGTTAAGTTTGAAAATGCACTCATTGAATGAGTAAACAATTGAATTGGATTCGGTTGGATAGTACCAACGAAATCGAGTACTAATTCCCATTTCTTATTGAATTAACCGATCTACTTGCTATCGGACATTTTTTTATTTTTGTTTGCAAAAAAAATTTCGACATATAATACTTTATTATTATGAGAATCAATCCTACTACTTCTACTTCGGGTCCTGGGGTTTCCGCTCTTGAAGAAAAAAACCTGGGGCGTATTGCTCAAATCATTGGTCCGGTACTGGATGTATCCTTTCCACCGGGCAAGATGCCTAATATTTACAACGCTTTGGTAGTTAAAGGTCAAGATACGGTTGGCCAGCAAATTAATGTAACTTGCGAGGTACAGCAATTATTAGGAAATAATCGAGTTAGAGCTGTAGCTATGAGTGCTACAGATGGTCTGATGAGAGGAATGGAAGTGATTGATACAGGAGCTCCTCTAAGTGTTCCAGTTGGTGGGGCGACTCTCGGACGAATTTTCAACGTTCTTGGAGAGCCTGTTGATAATTTGGGTCCTGTAGATACTCGCACAACATCTCCTATTCATAGATCTGCGCCTGCCTTTATACAGTTAGATACAAAATTATCTATTTTTGAAACGGGGATTAAAGTAGTGGATCTTTTAGCTCCTTATCGTCGTGGAGGAAAAATCGGGCTATTCGGGGGGGCCGGAGTGGGTAAAACCGTACTCATCATGGAATTGATCAACAACATTGCAAAAGCTCATGGAGGTGTATCCGTATTTGGCGGAGTGGGCGAACGCACTCGTGAAGGAAATGATCTTTACATGGAAATGAAAGAATCTGGGGTGATTAATGAACAAAATATTGCGGAATCAAAAGTCGCTCTAGTCTATGGTCAGATGAATGAACCGCCGGGAGCTCGTATGAGAGTTGGCTTGACTGCCCTAACCATGGCGGAATATTTCCGGGATGTTAATGAACAGGACGTACTTCTATTTATCGACAATATTTTTCGTTTCGTCCAAGCAGGATCCGAAGTATCCGCTTTATTAGGAAGAATGCCTTCCGCTGTAGGTTATCAACCCACTCTTAGTACAGAAATGGGTTCTTTGCAAGAAAGAATTACTTCTACCAAAGAGGGATCCATAACTTCTATTCAAGCCGTTTATGTACCTGCGGACGATTTGACGGACCCCGCTCCTGCCACAACATTTGCGCATTTAGATGCTACTACCGTACTATCAAGAGGACTCGCTGCAAAAGGGATCTATCCAGCAGTAGATCCTTTAGATTCAACATCAACTATGCTCCAACCTAGAATTGTTGGTGAGGAACATTATGAAACTGCGCAAAAAGTTAAGCAAACTTCACAACGTTACAAAGAACTTCAGGACATTATAGCTATCCTTGGGTTGGACGAATTGTCCGAAGAGGATCGTTTAACCGTAGCAAGAGCACGAAAAATTGAGCGTTTCTTATCACAACCCTTCTTCGTAGCAGAAGTTTTTACCGGTTCTCCAGGAAAATATGTTGGTCTAACAGAAACAATTAGGGGTTTTCAACTGATCCTTTCCGGGGAATTAGATGGTCTTCCGGAACAGGCCTTTTATTTGGTAGGTAATATCGATGAAGCTACCGCGAAGGCTATGAACTTAGATGTGGAGAGCAAATTGAAGAAATGACCTTAAATCTATGTGTACTGACCCCTAATCGAATTGTTTGGGATTCGGAAGTGCAAGAAATAATTTTATCGACTAATAGCGGCCAAATTGGTGTATTACCAAATCACGCACCTATTGCCACGGCTGTAGATATAGGAATTTTGAGAATACGTCTTAACGACCAATGGTTAACAATAGCTCTGATGGGCGGTTTCGCTAGAATAGGCAATAATGAAATAACCATTTTAGTAAATGATGCAGAGAGGGGCAGTGACATTGATCCGCAAGAAGCTCAACAAACTCTTGAAATAGCTGAAGCTAATTTAAGTAGCGCTGAAGGCAAGAGACAAACAATTGAAGCAAATTTAGCTCTCCGACGAGCTAGGACGCGAGTCGAGGCTATCAATACAATTTTATAACTAGTTGTTGGTGCGTCCGAATAGAATATAGAAGAATAAAGAAAAAGAAATTTTGATTATACACCATATTCTATTTGGATTCTACCGATTGAATCCAATCAAGTGTAATCAGATTTTGGTGCAACAAGAAACAACTCAAAAAATCGAAAAAATAAGAAGTAGTAGGGTATGGAAAAGATACAAAAAAAATCAAAAAAAGAAGGTGGGTAGAAATACTTATTAGATACCATTGGCTGTGCGGTATCTAATAAGTTCTACCTACTATTGGATTTGAACCAATGACTCCTGCCGTATGAAAGCAATACTCTAACCGCTGGGTTAAGTAGGTCATTTATTATCATAAAGAAAAAAAAAAAGGAACCCGTCACATTGATAGATTATAGATGGAATCTTATTTCTAAGCAATACCCTTGACAGGAAACAGATCAGAGAGCTATCATGTCAGATTATGCAATACTCACCTTGACAAGAATTTATATAATGATAAAATATTTATCACAAACACAAGGGCCATAGCTCAGTTGGTAGAGCACCTCGTTTACACGCGCGCCAATGTTTTTTCAGAGGAGTCCATCATGTAATCAACAGAATTTATCTTAGTAAAAAGTCGACGTCTTACTCCATGGATTCGAAGGAACAAGAGAACAATAGCCTGACAAATGGTTGGTTGGTCCAATTGAGGTCCCAATTTAGGCGCCAAGAAATAGAACCCATCATTGATTTGATAATTGATAAGGTGAATATTCAGTCCATTCAATGCTAGGCATAATGAGTATAAGTACCTCAAAAAAATCTCTTTTTGTCCTATGAACTTGAAGGTGTATGAAGTTTCATATTTGATGCTTTGGGCAGAGCGATAGAGACTCCATTTAACTTAGGTTGATATAGGCCGAAGGCAGACCTACGTCAAGATAACTCTTTTTTGAAACACTTTGGTATTGCTACTGAATAAAAATAAAGAGTCAGAGCACGCGGAGCCATCTCGTTATCTTTCTGTTAAGAAAAAGGATGGCGGACTCGCTGATATTTATATCAGTTGATGAAAGAGCCCAATGCAAAAAAAATGCACGTTGGGTCTTTGAAACAGTTCGAATCATTTTGATAATAATAAGTTTGATCTGTTTTACCGAGAAGGTCTACGGTTCGAGTCCGTATAGCCCTAATTTTTCATTAATGTAAATTAATTTCCAATTCAAAAATCGTAATTCGATATATCATATATATCATAAAGTAATAAATAGAATCGAGTAATCGAAAAATACAAATTTGAGGAGGTTTCAATGAAGTATCCTCCTAAATTTACTAGACGATTTCGTATCGTTATAGTAATGAATGTCATTTTTCTTAAATTGAAAAAAAAAAAGAAATCTAAAAATTCATTTTGATTTCTTTTGGTTATATCAGCTTAGTGTTTGGATTCTCACCGAAGGTTTTGGCCGCGGGGAGCCGCAATCCAGGACTAAGCCTTGGTTCCCCCTAGCCCGGGTCGAACCCCTTGAAGATCGGCTCGCTCAAAAGAGCATCCGAGAAGAACGAGAGGAATTGTCAAAAGACATGAAACGGATGGCGATGAGGGTCCAACACAGCAGGATACAGATGGTGCGTGTATGCGCGAATAGGAGAATAAACGATCTCCCATTCCATTCATTCGTCAAATTAGAACCGAATTTCTAATTTTGGTTTAGATTCTATGTAGATCAAGAACTACATGAGTTGCTTAACTTACTACGTGAGTTTGATTATAATTGTCAGTCATGGATAGATTCTCCATTTTATAGAGACATAGAATTTCCTCAGCTCTACGAGGTGGAGAGTGCCGTCGCCAAGATGCCCGGAAATCAAGCCCAAACGATTTTGGGAGAGCCCATTGAAACGCTTACTTCTTTATCAACCCAGCAATGAGCAAACTTAGCCAAAAAAGCAGGTTATTCAATAATTAATTCAATTATAAATAAAATATTTGATCATCGAAAAACTGAAAGGCATTTACCCAACCGACGGTTGGGTAAATGAACGAGGAGTCCGCGAAAAAGCCTTTTCAAAAAATATAAAAAATTCCATCCATAAAATGGAAGTTCCAACAACAACAACAACAAATCCCCATTCTCTTACCGGGGTCAACCAAGGGAATTTCCCCAGTTTTCCACAATTGGAAAATAGAGCAAATTCGAATCTTTAAAATTCGATCCAAAAAGGTAAGTGACCGGTAATTGTTCTTATTTTATTTGATACATTTCGGTGAGTAATGTTCGTGAATTAGGTGAAGGAAGGTACGGAAAGAGAGGGATTCGAACCCTCGGTAAACAAAAGCCTACATAGCAGTTCCAATGCTACGCCTTGAACCACTCGGCCATCTCTCCTAAAGAATCTTATGATTATGACCTAGAAAACGAGTAAATAGCGAGTCATTCATAGTATTGCAGTCTTCATCTTATTGCAGTATAGGTATGCCTGATCAATTATAAAAACAATAGAAAAAAAAAATAGAAAACGTTTCATCAAAGAAAGATCTTCCTTCGGGGTTCGATGGATAAAAAATATTTTTTTATTGTTAAAAGAAAAGACATTACATTAAAAACAAAAGATATATATCTTTTGTTTTATCAATAAGTAGCCTTTGTTATGGTTATAATATTTATACCGAACCAAATTAAACCAAGGAATTGGAACGAATCGAATCGTCTGATGGATTCATATTTTATACTATGATTCCAGTTAGACAGTGTTTATATTTATAAAATGATTCCATAGAAATTCCAAAATAGCTTTCTTTCCAGTTTCAGAACTACTTACTTTTACCTCATGGATCTATTATAAATTCTGGAATCATACCAGGGATTTTTTCATTTATATTGTATAGTGTATACACGCTATGCACACAAAATAGTTATTCTATATTTTATCATATCATAAAATCATAATTAGATTATTCGATTATTTGATTCTTTTTCCTCTTTGGATCATAATCCAATCAAAACTAACTCCTCCAGGTATCCTAATTTGTAGGAAAAATTCCTTGATTCTTCCACTTAGATGAAATAGAACTAGTTCTGTTCATTGGTATACTACTCCATTGGTTTGGCTGACATCCAATCGGATTGAAACCTTTCCTCCTATTGATTCCTGTGAAAAAGGAACAATTTGAGTGGAAGGGAAGGCCCACATCTTTTTTTAGAATGAGTCTGTTTTTATGTTATTTCGTACTGTAAATTCCCTTTTTGTGGGATTCTTTTCCCCCGAGAGGTAATGCGAAGAATTATCGAATGGATTGTTAACTATGCCTAGATCGCGGATAAATGGAAATTTTATTGATAAGACCTTTTCAATTGTAGCCAATATCTTATTACGAATAATTCCGACAACTTCAGGAGAAAAAGAAGCATTTACCTATTACAGAGATGGTGCGATTTGATTTTTTGATTGATTTTTTGAATTTCTTTATCATTTTCAGTTTTACGAGAAAGCCATATGATTCATTCGGGATAGAAAGAAAACTATTATTGAAATAAACCTACGCTTGTTGAAGGTGAAGTTTGAAAATGGAACAACCCCTTCTGTCGTGTATCCTCGATTGATGCAGCCTCAGACGCTTTCATTTTGATTCGAGTCTTAAGCGAAAGGTTACACCTATGGGTTCTGTATTCCAGGTCAATCCCACTCTACTAGTACCAATGGGCGGCATAGGGGAAGAAGCGCTACACCTAGGAATCAACAACACAAAAACTTTGTTATAAATTATCCCCTTTCCTTATCGGGATCGGGACTACCAAGAATGGTTGGGACAACAAACATCCATCTCGTTCGTACTTTGGATACCCGTATAACCATCGAAGACCGTTGAAGTGACTAATTCCTGAAAATAGGGGGCGTTGAGGACAAAAAAATTGTTGGAGTTACCTTTTCTATATAGCACCAACGCCCTTGGTGTTAAGAAAATACCTCTTGCAGTAGGGTTGGCTAGAGATTTCTTGTAAAAACGCTAGCCCCTCTCAGTTTATAATGAGAATATTTCATTTTGATTTCATGGATTATTATCATTATGCACAGAAGGGAGGAGCCGTATGAGGTGAAAATCTCATGTACGGTTCTGGAACGGGGATTCTTTGAATAGAATGAACGACCGTAACGGATGTCAGCCCAATCCGAAGGAAATTATGCGGAAGCTTTACAAAATTATTACGAAGCTACGCGACTAGAAATTGATCCCTATGATCGAAGTTATATACTCTATAACATAGGCCTTATCCACACAAGCAACGGAGAACATACGAAAGCTTTGGAATATTATTTCCGAGCACTCGAACGAAATCCATTCTTACCGCAAGCTTTTAATAATATGGCCGTGATCTGTCATTACGTGCGACTATCTCCACTATAGAAAAGAGGAAAAAAGAGAAAATAGGCTAGTAAAACTAAATACTACAAATCAAAAATAAAACGGGCTTTCTACATAAGTATCGTACAAAACAACGATTTTTATTAGCTGTAGAAAAAAAAAGAGACTTCATATAAGCCGAAATATGAAGAAATAGATATGCCCATTTTATTCTATGGATAAAGGATCCAATTGTTAGAGGAAGCACCGTAAAGATCAATTTGCGAGGTTTTGGGCCGATACAATAAGAACTGCTTACTTATGTCATGATATGAGATAAAAGTTAGGAATCAACTTATGTGATAGAGTCGATCCACTAAGGTATTAAGCAGCGGTGTAGCATCAGATCCCAAAGATAGTAAGCCCTTTCTTAATGGAGGAAAGTCTTTTTCAAAGATTCTATATGAATTTCTATATGAAACCGAGATAGTTACCTTTCAGAAAATTATACCGATAGCGGAGGATGTCTATGTTTCATTCTTCTGAAGGTGGGAGAAAAGATAAAACTGATTAGTAATCAAAATTCAAGTTTG